AAAAGATAAACCCTAGACTAATAATACGATAACTCCACCGATCCAATTGTTGAATCAATTGATACCTGTAATAATTTTGAGACGAAATAGAAGTGTTTCGTAAGACATTGTTTCTTTCGTTCACGTATTGAATCTCACCAAAGTAAAATGACTCATTTACTAATACTAAATTATTGCCTTTACTAAAAACCCTTCTGAATTTTCGAAATGTAATGACTAGAAGAGCTAATGATAATAATGATCCACACAAAAGAGCTGCATAGCTCAATACCATCATACTTACATGCATCATTAACCAATGGGATTGGAGCGCGGGTACTAATATTTCGGATTGATGCATTTCAGTTAAAAGACCCGAAGTAGCAAAACCTTGAGTAAAAATAGCACTTGGCGCGGTTATTGCGCTTAAATGGTTTTTATGTTTTTTAAAATACGGAATCATATGAATAATGGAAAAACTCCACGAAAGAAAAATTAATGATTCATATAAATCGCTTAATGGTAAATGCCCCAAATACACCCAACGAGTAACTAATAATCCTGTTATGAAGAAAAAAGTAACTATCATACCCTTTTCTGACGAATCATATAGTCCTACGATTTCATCGACTAATAAAGTTATCAAATGAATTGTAATTACAATTGAAACGATAGAAAAGGATATATGAGTTAATATATGCTCTAAAGTTGAAAATATCATAAAAATTATTAAAAGGGGGTCCCGCAATTATAGTAATTGAAATCGGGAATTGAATTCATTAAATTCATTATAGGGCTTACTCTTTTAGAAGATGCCATGCCGCCACTCGGACTCGAACCGAGATGCTCTAGCACTGCTTCCTAAGAGCAGCGTGTCTACCTATTTCACCATAGCGGCTTATTCGAAATCATAATAACCTATTTTTATTCAATCGTCGAGATTGAAGGAGTTAATTAAATGCAATATTTTTTTAGGAAACCATTAAATTGATGAATAAAAACTTGTTTAAGAATTAGGGATTTAAACGTTTTCGTTAATAATATTTATTATCTTTTTTTTTATTTTAGAATGTCAATTTTATTTAACTGAACTAAAAATGTAGTTTTTCGTAAGTTATTACTTTATGTTTTCCTAAAACAAAAATGTTACGGTTGGAACTAGATTATTTTGACTTCAATCCATAGATAGAACTAAAAACAATGTTCTGTCTCGTTTGCATTTTTTAATGATTCATTTATTTTATCATTTATTAATATAAAATAAAAAAATAATTTTATCGATAAAATATAATTTTTATATAACACAATTTCAGCGATACACTCAAGGGGTTTTTGAAAATATTTGCATAGTTAGTTTTATATGAATTTTTAGGGTTTTTCGTTGTGTAGAGAATTTGTGTTAAGATTTAGCAACCCGATTAAGTTAGGTATTAGTATGGGTGTATCAATTATATAACAATATTTTATATTTCTATCGAAACTGTACCGTGATATATATTATATTTTGATCGATCTTCCAATCGAACCATAGGATCTAAAACAGATCACTCAAAATTGGCACATTCGTCATATAACTACCTAAAAATGTAAAAGGGTATTTTATTAATAAAATTAATAAAATTGGGTTAAAGAGTTTATATAGTGATAATAATTTAGAAAAATAATGATTTAGAAGATTATAAAACATATTTAAAACTAAATCAATTAGTTTCAACGAACCCTTCTTTTAATATATAATTATAATATATAAATATAATAAAAAATAAATTTATTTTTATTATTGAGTCAAGTCGATGGGGAAAGTGAGAATCCCCATCCTGAAAATTATAAAATATACTAAAACGAAAGGTGAACCCTTGTGCTTGCATTTATCCTTTTTTCAAACAAAAAAGTACCATTAATTTTTCGAATTAAGTAGACAACAGAATTCTTATCTATATCAGAAATGAAAGAAAAAAGACGCCTTCTAAATTAAAACATTATGAAACTAATTATTTATTATTTTATATAAATATAAATTTATATTATTTTACTATTATGATGTTAATTAAAATTCTTATAACTTATAAATCTTATAAAAAAATTAGAAACAAAATTAGATTACTTTTCTAATTAGACCGATTCAGATTTTTTATTGTATTGTTTGATTACTATTATTTATTTGTTACACAAAAAAAACTTTTAGAACTCCCGGTAGAAAGAGATTTCGCTAACGAAAAAGCTTTCAATGCTGCCCGATATCCCTTCCTTTTCCAAATATTTTTACGAATCCGTTTTTTTGAAATAGAGGTGCGTTTTTTTGGAACTGCCATTAAAAAATTATAATAGGTTCTTCGGTTGGATGTGAAAGACATCTATTGTTCAAAATAAATTTTTCTTTACTGTTCTCTATCTATTTATTCTCTAAATTATACTCCCTTCATAAATAAAGGGGGGTGTGTAAAAATCGCATAAAATATTACTAACAACAATCCCCTATGCCAAATAGAATAGAATTGATTGAAGTTGATAAAATACAATACAAACAAAAAAGAAAAGATTGTGCGTTTAGTTTTCTTTCTATTTTCGTCGTGTTACATTTATACATGTAATAAAATACATCAAAAGTTTAATAACCCAACCCCTCTATCGCTTAATTAAAAAACTTTAATAATTTTCTATTATATTAATTTTAATTAATTTAATTGGTCAAACTCGAAGAAAGAGTACACCCAACTTTAATTCTCAAATTCGAGTGGGACTAGTAGTTAATCTGTTAAAGGATACAAAATATATAATTTTTTATTATTAAAGGCATTTTATTTGCCCTTTTTTTTTATTTTACATAAAATAAAGTGTTGGATATCATAGCATTTCCTACAAATAGCTTTTATTGTAATGGAAGACAATCAATTAGTTACAAAACTAATTGTTTAATGATTCTGAATAACCGAATTACAATTACAATAAATAGTTTTTATGGGTCAAGTTATGCGCTTTATGATTCATACCAAACACTGTTTTTGGTGTAATTATTTATCCTCGCTCTATAGATATAAAAGATATAAATAAATTATTGTAATACGTAATAATTAGAATGCAAATTTTATTTAAGTTTTATTTTATATATCTTAATTTTTTTTTATTAACTGACCCCTTTCAACAGAAAACAAATAAGAACCGGTGAATCAGAAACAATTAATTAAGAAAAATATTTTATTTTTTTTTATGGAATATACATATCAATATTCATGGATTATACCTTTCATTCCACTTCCAGTTCCAATGTTAATTGGAGCAGGACTTCTACTTTTTCCAACGGCAACAAAAAATCTTCGCCGTATGTGGGCTTTTCCGAGTGTTTTATTGTTAAGTATAGTTATGGTTTTTTCAGCCCACTTTTCTATTCAGGAAATAAATAACAATTCCGTATATCAATATGTATGGTCTTGGACCATCAATAATGATTTTTATTTAGAATTTGGCTGCTTGGTTGATCCACTTACTTCTATTATGTCAATATTAATCACTACTGTTGGAATGATGGTTCTTATTTATAGTGATAATTATATGTCTCATGATCAGGGATATTTGAGATTTTTTGCTTATATGAGTTTTTCCAATACTTCAATGTTGGGATTAGTTACTAGTTCTAATTTGATACAAATTTATATTTTTTGGGAATTGGTTGGAATGTGTTCTTATCTATTAATAGGTTTTTGGTTCACACGACCTAGTGCGGCGAATGCTTGTCAAAAAGCGTTTGTAACTAATCGTGTCGGGGATTTTGGTTTATTATTAGGAATTTTGGGTTTTTATTGGATAACGGGTAGTTTTGAATTTCGGGATTTGTTTGAGATATTTAATAACTTGGTTTATAATAATGAGGTTAATTTTTTATTTGTTACCTTATGCGCCTTCCTATTATTTGCCGGCGCAGTTGCAAAATCCGCCCAATTTCCCCTTCATGTATGGTTACCTGATGCCATGGAAGGGCCTACCCCCATTTCGGCTCTTATACATGCCGCTACTATGGTAGCAGCAGGAATTTTTCTTGTAGCTCGGCTTATTCCTCTTTTCATAGTTATACCTTACATAATAAATCTAATAGCTTTGACAGGTATAATAACATTACTTTTAGGAGCCACTTTAGCTCTTGCTCAAAAAGATATTAAGAAAAGCTTAGCTTATTCTACAATGTCTCAATTGGGTTATATGATGTTAGCTCTAGGTATGGGGTCTTATCGAGTTGCTTTATTTCATTTGATTACTCATGCCTATTCGAAAGCATTGTTGTTCTTAGGATCTGGATCAATTATTCATTCGATGGAAACTATTGTTGGATATTCTCCAGATAAAAGTCAGAATATGGTTCTTATGGGCGGTTTAAGAAAACATGTACCAATTACAAAAACCGCTTTTTTATTAGGTACACTTTCTCTTTGTGGTATTCCACCTCTTGCTTGTTTTTGGTCCAAAGATGAAATTCTTAATGATAGTTGGTTGTATTCACCGATTTTTGCAATAATAGCTTGTTCCACGGCAGGATTAACTGCATTTTATATGTTTCGTATCTATTTACTTACTTTTGAAGGACATTTAAATGTTTATTTTCAAAATTACAGCGGCAAAAAAAATAGCTCGTTCTATTCAATGTCTCTCTGGGGTAAAGAAGGAAAAAAAATTATTAAAACAAGCTTTCGTTTATTAGATTTTTTAACTACGAAAAAAAATGAAAAAACTTATTTTTTAAACACGTATCGGATTGATAGTAATGAAAATGTAAGAAGTATGGTACATCCGTTTATTAGTATTGCTCGTTTTGGCACTAAAAACACTTTCTCATATCCCCACGAGTCGGACAATACTATGTTATTTCCGATGCTTGTATTAGTTTTATTTACGTTGTTCGTTGGGGCCGTAGGAATTCCGTTATTCAATCAGGAAGGAATGGATTTGGATATACTATCCAAATTCTTAAGTTCGTCTATAAACCTTTTACATAAAAATAGAAACCATTCTGTGGATTGGTATGAATTTAT